ATGCAGGTCTTACCAAAAAGGGATTAAGTTATTTCGGGAAATATATTCAACCAACCCCAATCCTTTTACCCATTAATATCTTAGAAGATTTCACAAAGCCCTTATCACTTAGTTTTCGACTTTTCGGGAATATCTTAGCGGATGAATTAGTAGTTGTTGTTCTTGTTTCTTTAGTACCTTCAGTGGTTCCTATCCCTGTAATGTTCCTTGGATTATTTACAAGTGGTATTCAAGCTCTTATTTTTGCAACTTTAGCCGCGGCTTATATAGGTGAATCTATGGAGGGCCATCATTGAAATAGTCTTTTTTTTTAGTTTAGCACAAAGCAATGTATGTGCGGCTCAAGATTATTTACTTAAGGAATAGAAATATACAAGACTCTATATACGATAGAAAGCAATAGGAACAAAAAAATCAAAAATTACGATATTAGAGAATTGTAAAAAAAAAAGGAAAGAGATCTTTTAGATCTTTTTCCTAAAATTATCCTTTTGTCCACCTAATATCCTACCGTTCCTCGACGAATATTCACTTTCTATTATATTGGTCAGCCAATCTTCTTATTCAAATCTTAATTTGAATAAGATATATGTTTACGACGTGTGATTAAATAAAAAACAGGAGAAAGGATTCTACTTTACTTTACAGTTGATTTGATTCAACAATTGACCAAAAGAAAAAAATAAAATATTAATAAATAATAAATTGCATGAACTTAGATTAATCAAATAATGATATTTCTATGCAATAATTCGCACTAATCAATTTGATTTGCCCATTTAGAATGTATTCGGTTGGCATAATGATAAAGAAAACGGAAGGGAGAGAATAATTTACAAAAAACGGGATTCCTAAAAAATGGATTGATTCTCGAATCCGATTGAATCGAATGGTTTACGTTATGGAAGAAAGACATGTATATGTGATATTAGATATTGACTAGTTATATATGAACTAAAGATATATGTCATTTTCCCTACTACTGTGTGTGGGTTCAAAGAGAAGTCCTTTCGTATCGTTGTAGCTGTGAATTGGCTGAATAAAGAGATGAAATCAAGAAAAGATAGAAGAATTAAAATAACAGTTCGGAACCAAGAAATGGAAGAACGAAAGTTCTATGAATTCACAAAAACTCTGTGGATAGAAACGAAAAAAGAGATATCGAAGTAGTTCAGATGATTCAATAATATTCTTACTTAATTTCGAAGTTATTAGTTACTTCGACTGGATGAATTCTATCGATGGAATAATTAAGTCATAATTCATTGGTTGAGTGTATCATTAACCATTTATTTTTGTTGGTACGAGGAACTTATCATGAATCCACTGATTTCTGCTGCTTCCGTTATTGCTGCTGGATTGGCTGTAGGGCTTGCTTCTATTGGACCTGGAGTTGGTCAAGGGACTGCTGCGGGTCAAGCCGTAGAGGGGATCGCGAGACAGCCCGAGGCAGAGGGAAAAATACGAGGAACTCTATTGCTTAGTCTAGCTTTTATGGAAGCTTTAACGATTTATGGATTGGTTGTAGCATTAGCACTTTTATTTGCGAATCCTTTTGTTTAATCTTAGAAAAAAAAATACAGATTTTTCCTATTTTATTATTATTGCCTTGGGTTTGTCGTTTGCTTTTTCAAATTAGATCAAGATTTAACTCCTACAATTCAATTCCTTATTCGTTGAGAAAATAACCTACGGGAAGGGCTGATTTGCAGATGAGGAATTAGCACACTGACTCTCTTTCATCCTTCCCGTTCGCAGTCCAAGGGAAACTCTTTTTATGAGGTGTTGCAACAATCAAGGGGTAGTTCATACTTAATAAGTATAACTCGAATATTTTTGACTCGATTTCAAAAAAAAAGAATAAATAAGAGGGGCAAAGTCATAGAAAAAGAACTCTGGTCGATTTTTTAGTCTATCTATAAGAGGAGATTATATGAAAAATGTAACCGATTCTTTCGTTTCTTTGGGCCACTGGCCAGCTGCCGGGAGTTTCGGATTTAATACCGATATTTTAGCAACAAATCCAATAAATCTAAGCGTAGTTATTGGTGTATTGATCTTTTTTGGAAAGGGAGTGTGTGTGAGTTGTTTATTTCAAGAATAGGCTGGATCCAATCAGCTGTACCCTTTTCCGTTATAACTAGGAAAGAGAGGTGCATGATCTCGCGAATTACTTCTTAATAAATTATATGTAAGAACCACAGCATTTCGTGATTAATTGGCAAATACACTTTGATTCTCTAGCAACCAATAATGTGGGGCTGTTAAGATGGTTAAAGCAAACCGTTTGAAGTCTAGACGCAGCATGGTACTCTTTCTACCACTATGTTAATATAGAGATGGTTTTAAAATGAATATTTTATCGATATAGAACACTCATCTCGATAAAATGATTTGAACCACTTATTCTAAAAAAGGGCATTTTCCCTCTTTTATCCAATGCGGAATCGACGACCTATGCCTTATGTATAATGTATAAGTAAGAATCATTTTTTGGATT